ATCTTCATGATAAAATTCTTCCTTTTCTACAACTTTCATTTAAAAATTATATTATATAGATCCCATAACAAGTAATAAACTGCTAGACTTATATCTTTTAAGTTATGTACAGCTTTCCCCAACAATAAGAAAAGTGTATATATAACCCTAAGTTATTAAAAACTAATAACATTCACATTATGCTAATTAAACCATATGATATAATTAATTTGACTTTACCTTAATTTTTTAATTTTATTTATATATAGTGGTTAGTATATTATTAATTTATTAGTCTTATAAACAACACCATTAAATTGTCCTAATGGAACACATTCTTATATAATTCCTCATAAAATAATATTATTATAGTATATGATCTGCACTTTTGTTTATTTATATCTTGAAACTTATATTATATTAATTATTCAACATGCCGAGCATTTCTAAAGGACAAGAAGTTACTTTTTTCCGTTTATTAGACTATTCAAGTGTGTATAATAAATATTAAGGGTGAACTATTTCTTGTTTTAAACATAAATTGGTATATTTAACTAAAACATAACATAAAAAAACATGATTATAGTATAACTCATCTGATTCTAGAAATTAAAATTAAACTTAAATATATTTAAGCCCCTCCTTATTCTGCTTAAAAATTTTAAACCTAAATTTAAAATATATACAGTATAATAAGTAATTATATATAATTAATTTCATTACAACTTTTATTTATCCTATTTATATCTTTAATTTTAAGACCTGCTACTGTAACCACTATTCCTACACCTTCAAAGGGTAGTTTAAATTAAAATTCTGGCCTTGGGGGCCAGCGGTGGGAGTTAAAATCTCCTCCCTTTGATAAAAAATATGCCACTGAAAGGGATTTTAACCCCTACCTTCCGAATTACAAAATCGGAGCTCTAAATCATTAAGCTATCAGGACAATTTCACTTAAGAAGCTTATTTTCAATTAAACCCGCAAGAGGCAATAAAATCAAAAATAATGAAAAATATAATACAGATGCTACTTGCCCAATAACAACGAAAGGGTGTTCTACAGGCATTCCCCCAATTCATGTCAAAATAAGTATATCTGCTACTAAGACTCAAAAAAACATTTGAGTAAGAGGTCGAAATGTTAGACTTCGTTGCTTGGAAGTATGCAAAAAAGGCACAACTATTAATACAAGAATTGAAAATAAAAGCGCAAGCACTCCCCCCAACTTATTAGGAATAGACCGTAAAATAGCATAAGCAAAAAGGAAATACCACTCTGGCTTAATATGTGGAGGAGTAACTAAAGGATTAGCTGGAGTAAAATTATCTGGATCTCCAAGTAAATTAGGTGAAAATAAAGCAAGACAACTTAAAGCCACCAACAACACAATAAACCATAAAAGATCCTTATAAGTATAATAAGGATGAAAAGATACTTTATCTGCATCTGAACTTACACCTAAAGGGTTACTAGATCCCGTTTCATGAAGAAAAAGAAGATGAAGAAGTGTTATAGCCATCACAATAAATGGGAATAAAAAATGAAACGCAAAAAATCGAGTAAGTGTGGCATTATCTACTGAAAAACCACCTCAAATTCACTGAACAAGAACATTTCCCACATAAGGTACTGCAGATATTAAGTTTGTAATTACAGTTGCACCTCAAAAAGATATCTGCCCTCAAGGAAGAACATAACCTACAAAAGCAGTCATTATTACTAAAAGAAATAAAACTACCCCAATATTTCATGTCTCAACATATAAATAAGACCCATAATATAACCCTCGTGCAATATGAAGGTAAAGACAAATGAAAAAGAAAGAAGCACCATTGGCATGGACATTTCGAATTAATCACCCATAATTTACATCTCGACAAATATGAACAACAGATGAAAAAGCTATCTCAATATCTGAAGTGTAATGCATTGCTAGAAATAGTCCTGTTAAAGTCTGAGTAACCAAACAGAGACCTAAAAGAGAACCAAAATTTCATCAAACTGAAATATTAGAAGGAGCAGGCAGATCTACTACTGCATCATTAGCAATTTTTAAAAGCGGGTGAGTTTTTCGGAGGCTGGCCATTATTCAAGTTCTTATAGTTGAATTACAACGATGTCTTTTCAGGACATTAGTCTTGGTTAAAATCCAAGTTAGAATTTTATTAGATTTCACTTTACAATATAGACCTAAAATCTAATATGCTTCTCTTTATAAAATATTTATGATTTAAACTCCTAACAAAAACCCTACCACTACCACCTATTAATAATGTCACCTTAATCTAAATACCAAAACACACTTTTAAATATCCTAACTTCAAAATTAATTTCCCTCAATTAATTTCTATTCTTAAATTTATACATAACGGTATCTTTAAAAATACTATTTTTGGTTAAAGGCCAAATAAGAATAAATGATGATATATACTATACTTATAGTTTTAGTTGGATTAGTTATAGGAATAATAACAGTTGTAATCAACTATTCACCCTTTTACGGGGCCTTTTGTCTCGTACTTGTCTCCTCCCTTGGATGTATCACTTTAGCAATTCATGAAGGATCTTACCTATCTGTCATTCTTTTCTTAATCTACTTAGGAGGGATGCTCGTCGTATTTGCCTATTGTGCAGCCCTTGAAGTAGAATTTGACCCTCATTTTTGAGGTCAATGACTTAGCCTTGCTGTATTATCCGGAGGATGACTCATCTGATCTACCTCAAAACTCTATGACCAAGGCATTAAAACCGAAGAACTAATTTGTTATGAAAGCACAATTGAACTCGCTAATGTCTCTAAAGAACCTGTAGGACTTAGTTTTTCATTTTCGGCAGGTGGGCCCTTTTTATTATTTGTTGCATGAAACTTACTAATAGCACTTTTTGTAGTCCTTGAACTCGTCCGAGGCTCAAAACGAGGAACAATACGACCTCTTTAAAGAAATAACAACTGGTACACCATTTAAAATAAATTTACTATATAACCTTTCCCCAACATAAAACTAATAAAAAAAGTTTCTCTATTAAGTTAACCCCTTAAACAAGGATGCAAAAATAATAAAATATCTAAGCAACCGCTCACCTTCCAAAACGTGTTCCATTAAAACTATCATAGCAGCCACTTAATATCTATTTTACAAATTCATCAACAAACAAATAATTTAACAAAGTAATATATTAAGATCAAATTTAATAAACATAAATTATCTTCTATATTACAGCCGTCCAACCTATATAGACTGATTTAAACACAATAACTTTCCCCTAAAGATATACTATTTCTCCCCGCTGTTGGGGGGAAAAGCGGGGAGACCTCCCATAAATTATCTATCCAAAGCAATAACTAAGCCTGCTACTGCTAACATGACTATAAATAAAGTAAGATAAGTCTTAATTAGAGCATGACTAAGGTTTGTTAGAGCAGAAGATGCTGAAACCATAGTGTCAGCCAACATTTTGGGTCCTGATTTTTCAAGCCATGCTTGATCCACCAATTGACTAGCAATTCCCTGGCCCATAAGGAGACCTATTTTGGGGTTAAACCGATGTATAATAATCGGAATAAAACCAAGAGAATTAGAAAAATGATGGGGATATTTCAAGGGATGAATTTTAAACTGTTTACTTGTTAAATTAACAACTTCTAAAGCAAACAATAGGCCCAACACTGAAACTGCAAGAGCAGCTAATTTAAGCTCAAAAGGTATTGTTAAAACAGGGGTTTTGATTAAATTACTGTTTAAAATAATTAAAAATCCCCCAAAAATGCTTCCTAATGCAAGCCGTTTTAAAGGGTTAATTACTGCCGGGTTATTCTCATTAATAGGGGAAAGAGATAAGAACCGAGGTGTACCCATTGTTACAAGGAAAATTATTCGCATACTGTAAACAGCAGTGAAGGAGGTAGCAATGAGTGTAAGAGTAAGAGCTCAGGCATTAATGTGTGACGTTTGTAATGCTTCAATAATGGCATCTTTAGAATAAAACCCTGCCAGAAAGGGTGTCCCTGTAAGAGCAAGACTGCCAATGGAAAAGCAAGAAGACGTGAAAGGGGCCAGACGATGAAGGCCTCCTATTTTTCGAATGTCCTGTTCATCATTCAAGCTATGAATAAATGATCCCGCACATAAAAACAGTATAGCTTTAAAAAAAGCGTGTGTACAAATATGAAGAAATGCTAGTTGAGGCTGATTTAACCCAATAGTTACTATTATTAGCCCAAGCTGGCTGGAAGTTGAAAAAGCAATAATTTTTTTGATATCATTTTGAGTTAAAGCACAAATGGCTGTAAACACTGTGGTGAGAGCCCCCAAACATAAGCAAAGAGAAAGAGCACACTGATTATTTTCTATAAGAGGACTAAAACGGATTAGTAAAAAAATTCCTGCTACAACCATTGTACTTGAATGAAGTAGAGCAGAAACTGGGGTAGGACCTTCTATTGCAGCTGGTAGTCAAGGATGAAGCCCAAATTGTGCTGATTTCCCAGTAGCTGCCAGAATTAAGCCCATCAAAGGAAGTGTGAGATCTAAGGTTTTGCTTAAAACTTCAACATGCTGAAAATTTCAGCTATTGGTATTAGCAACTAATCAAGCCATAGCTAAGATTAACCCAACATCTCCTACTCGATTATATAAAACTGCTTGAAGAGCAGCCGTATTTGCATCCAATCGAGCATATCATCAGCCAATTAATAGGAAAGATATAATCCCTACCCCCTCTCAACCAATGAATAATTGAAAAAAATTGTTAGAGGAGACTAAAATTAACATAGCTACAAGGAAGATTAGGAGATATTTAAAGAATCGATCAATGAGAGGATCCGAATGCATATATCACATGGCAAATTCTAGAATAGATCAAGACACATAAAGGGCAATAGGAATAAAAATAATAGAATAAAAATCAAACTTAAAACTGAGTGTTACATCTAAAGTAGTGGTAACCATTCAAGTTCAAGAGACAGTTGAAAATTCTACACCATGGCTAATAAAGATAAATAAAGGAGTGAGACTTACGAAAAAAGCAGATTTAACCGCTATTTTTGTATATTCAACAGTTTGATTTAACTTTAGTGATAATACTAAAGTTATTAAAATAGGAAGAAGTAAAATTACCAATGTTAGCAAAAGGCTTGAAGTGTAGAGTAAAGGAATGCTATGCATTGCTACTACTTGGAGTTGCACCAAGAGTTTTTGGTTCCTAAGACCAACGGATACGCTATTATCCTTTAGGAGCTCAAAAGAGCCTTGGATTTTAACCAAGGAAATGATTAATTAGCAGTCATTCATTGCTGTCATGCCTCTTTTGGTGGATTAAAGGATTTTAACCTCTATCATTAGAATCACAATCTAATATTTTGACTAAACTAAATCTACAAGCAAAAGCCCCTCAAAGGAAGACTGGTTTAAAGATAATTAAAATAAGAGGCATCAAATGAAGAGCCATAAGTAAATGTTCTCGAGTGTAAGAAGGTGATAAAGCAATTATATGTGAAGGCAGAGGACCACGTTGACTTACTATTAACACATGAAGTGAATATATAGCAGTAATTAAAGTTCCTGCTCCTGTCAAGATAATTGTTCACATTGACCAGTTAAAAAGGGATGTAAGAATTATTAATTCGCCCATCAAATTAGGCAACGGAGGAAGAGCTAAATTTGCTAAACTAGCAATAAATCATCAAGTTGCTATCAGAGGAAGAGCAGTCTGAAGACCACGGGCCAAAAGCAAGGTTCGGCTATGTGTTCGCTCATAGTTTGTATTAGCAAGACAAAATAGGGCAGAAGATGTTAAACCATGGGCAATTATTAAGGTTAAAGAACCTGTAAAACCCCACGGAGTTTGAATAAGAATCCCACCTGCAACCAACCCCATGTGACTTACAGATGAATAAGCAATTAGGGACTTTAAGTCTGTTTGTCGTAGACAAATAGAACCTGTTATGACCACACCCCAAAGAGCTAAGGCAATGAAGGGATAGATTATTTCTTGAGAAAGGGGACTTAATATAACTATAATACGTATTATTCCATATCCCCCTAATTTTAATAAAACCGCAGCAAGAACTATTGATCCTGCAATAGGAGCCTCCACATGCGCTTTCGGAAGTCAGAGATGTATACCATATAAAGGTATCTTAACTAAGAAAGCAAATATGCATGCAACCCACCAAATTTTACCACTAAAAGGAAAAGTAATTAAAGGTTTTGAATAATGGATAATCAAAAGGGATAATGTCCCTGTACTATTCTGTAGTATCAAAAGCGCCACCAAGAGAGGAAGAGAACTTGCAAGCGTGTAGAATAAAAAGTAAACCCCAGCATTAAGACGCTCTATTTGATTTCCCCATCGTGTAATAATAAGAAGGGTAGGAATAAGAGTGGCTTCAAATATCACATAAAACATAATCATTTCAGTAGCACTAAACGCCGCAATAAGAAACAGCTGAAGTGAAGTAAGAAGAGTAATATATACTCGCTGACGACTCATAGGCTCTGAATATAAATGATTCTGACTTGCTAAAATTATTAAAGGAAGTAACCAACACGATAAAACTAGGAGGGGTGTTGATAAGGGATCTGTTGCCATATATAAATTTAAGGTATTTCACCCAGTCTCTGTAGGGTAATAAAACCAGATCAAACTGGCTAAGGCAATTATTATACTTTGCGTTAAAGTAGAAGACCACAACCATTTGCTAGGTATAACCCAAATTGTGGGGATTATAAAAAGAGTAGGAATCAAAATCTTTAACATTGTAGAAGGTTTAAACTTTTTAAATGGCCCGTTCCATGTGTACGAATTATAGCCACTAATAGAGCTAAGCCCGCACTAGCCTCACAAGCAGAAAAAGCCAGCACAAGAACGGGAACCATGGAATAACTAATAGCTCCTGATTGAAGAGATCAAAGGGAAAGCATAAGATAAAGAGTTAATATTATGCCTTCCAAGCAAAGAAGCGTGGAAAGAAAGTGCGTGCGACGGACTGTAAAGCCCATAAGACCTACTAAAAAGGCCGAAGATATTACTAACTGTAAAGGGGACATTAGATAATTGCGGACTTACACCACATACTCCTGGGTCGAAACCAAGTATTTTTTATATAACTAATTATCTACTCTGCTCATTCTAAGCCTCCCTGTAATCACTCATAAGCAAGCCCTAAAGTTAGTAAACCTAACACAAAGGTAGCTCAAACAAGGGTTATTACAGGATTATCTAACTGATCTCCTCATGGGAGGGGGAGCAAAATTGCAATCTCCAGGTCAAAAAGAAGAAATAAAATAGCAATTAGAAAGAACCGCAGAGAGAAGGGAAGACGCGCATCTCCAAGAGGCTCAAAACCACACTCATAAGGTGACAGCTTCTCATAGTCAGGACTAAATTGAGGTAACCAAAAAGAAACTGTTATAAGAATCAACGATAATAACAGAGGTACAATAAAGATTACTATAACTAGATTCATTATCTTCCCCTGGACTTAAACCAGGACCATGTGGTTGGAAGCCACTCATACTTTTATTAATACTAGAAAGATTACGATCCTCATCAATAAATTGAGATATACAAGAAGAGTCACACAACATCTACAAAATGTCAATACCATGCTGCAGCCTCAAACCCAAAATGATGTTCAGATGTAAATTGATAAAGGGCTTGACGGTATAAACAAACAGCTAAAAAGGTCGAACCAATAATTACATGAAGTCCATGAAAACCAGTAGCTACAAAGAAAGTTGCCCCATAAACACCATCAGCAATAGAAAAAGGGGCTTCATAGTACTCTATTGCTTGAAGAAATGTAAAATAAAAACCTAAAACAACAGTTAGCAGCAAAGAATGAATAGCTTGTTTACGCTCCCCCTCCATAATACTATGATGGGCTCAAGTGACAGTAACACCAGAGGCTAATAGCACAGCTGTATTTAAAAGAGGAACTTCAAAAGGGTCTAAAACAATGACCCCTGTAGGTGGTCAACAACACCCAAGTTCAGGGGTTGGGGCCAAACTTGCATGATAAAAAGCTCAAAAAAACCCAAGAAAGAAGAAAACTTCTGATGTAATAAAAAGGGCCATACCATAACGAAGACCTTTTTGAACTGGAGGCGTATGGTGGCCTTGAAAAGTTCCTTCTCGAATAATGTCCCGTCATCACTGTAGCATAGTTAATAAAAGCAAAATCAATCCTAAAGTAAGCAAAATTGTTGAATTAAAATGAAACCATTCGGCAAGGCCGGATGTTAGTAAAAGAGCAGCCACTGCACCTGTTAAAGGCCAAGGACTAGGGTCTACTATATGATATGCATGAGCTTGGTGGGTCATTAAATATTTTCCTGTAAATAAAGACTTAAAAGTAACACGAAAACATAAGCCTGGATTATAGCCACAGCTATCTCAAGTAAGATTAAAACTAGCAGAAGAACGAATGCCAAAAGAGCAACTGTAGTCATGGACTGTAAAATATTAAAAATCCCTGAAGAAATGAGATGAATTAAAAGATGTCCAGCTGTTAGGTTGGCAGTAAGTCGCACACCTAAGGCAATTGGCCGAATGATTAAACTAATGGACTCAATAATAATTAAAACTGGGACCAAAGGTGTTGGTGTCCCTTCTGGAAGAAGATGTCCTAACGCATGAGTCGGTTGATTCCGAAAACCAATTACAACAGTTGTTAATCATAAAGGTAAAGCTAAACCCAGATTTAGCTCTGGTTGTGTAGTAGGCGTAAAAGTATACGGCAATAACCCCATTAAATTTATAGTCAGAAGAAAAGTTACAAGGCTTATAAACAAAAGAGCTCATTTATGACCAGAAGGTTTTAAAGGCATAAAAAGTTGGTTTGTAAAATTGGCAATAAATCATCCTTGAAGAATAGTCATTCGACTACCCATTCATCGATTAGAAGGAGTGGGACAAAGAAGTCAAGGTAAACTTAAGGCAACCACAGCTAACGGAATACCTAAAAATACCGGGCTTGTAAATTGCTCAAATAAACTTAATGTCAAGGAAAAGATCAACCTTGGGGTTTTTGTTTCGCATAATAAGCAGTTATCTGGTTAGGGAAAACCCAACACAAAAAGAATAAGGGAATATAGAGCAAAAGCAGGAATACTATTAATAAAAAATAGTAAAATCGATCACGTTTTGTTATCATAATCATTAAGGGTGATTGGGAGGTCACCACTTTTCAGCTTAAAAGGCTGATGCTTCGACCCAGTTTAGCTTCTTAATGAACACGCTTCATTCTGCTGAACAGACCACAACTCAAAGTTTACCAGAGGAATTGACTCAACTACAATTGGTATAAAACTATGATTAGCCCCACAAATTTCAGAACACTGCCCGTAATAAACACCTGGTCGGCAAATAGCGAAAGTTGTCTGATTTAAACGTCCCGGTACTGCATCTATCTTAACCCCCAGGGCTGGAACTGCTCATGAATGAAGTACATCTTCTGATGACACTAACATTCGAACATGTGACTCAGTAGGAACAACTATACGGTTATCAACCTCCAAAAGACGAAAATCACCAGAAACTAGATCTGCCGTCTGTGTTATATAAGCATCAAAACAATGATTATGATAGTCAGGATATTCATAACTTCAATATCACTGATGTCCTATTACTTTAATGCTTAAATACGAATCACTGACCTCATCCATTAAATACAAAATCCGTAAAGAAGGTAGCGCAATAAAAGTAAGAATAATAGCAGGTAAAACTGTCCAAATAATCTCAATTCCCTGAGAATCTAGAGTAATCTTGTCTGTCAATTTCGTGGAAATTATTGAAATCATAACATAAAGTACAAAAGTACTAATTAAAAATACAAATATTATGGCATGATCATGAAAGTGTAATAGTTCTTCTATTAGGGGTGATGCTGCGTCTTGAAAGCCTAACTGTGAGGGGTGTGCCATTTAAATCCACGCTAAAGCTACGTGGGACTCTAACCCACAACTCTGCCTTGACAAAGCAGTGTGATTTCCACCAGTAGCTCGTTAAGAAAGTGACAGAATGGCTATGTAACTGACTTGAAATCAGTGTATGGGGGTTCGATTCCCTCCTTTCTGGCTTTAAACATTTTGACTTTGCACAAAAGCAGGCTCTTCAAAAGTGTGGTATGGAGGAGGACACCCGTGTAATCATTCAACATTATTTGAAGTTATTTCTACTATCAAAACCTCTCGTTTAGAAGCAAAGGCCTCTCATAAAATAAAGAGAAATAAAATAACTGCTGTTAAAGATATTAACGAGCCAAAAGAGGAAACTGTATTCCACAATGTATATGCATCAGGATAATCTGAATATCGTCGTGGTATCCCCGCAAGACCAAGAAAATGCTGAGGGAAAAAAGTAATATTAACACCCAAGAACATTAATCAAAAATGAACTTTTGTTCAAACAGCATGAAGAGTATAACCCGTAAATAAAGGAAATCAGTGCACAAATCCTGCTATAATAGCAAAAACAGCACCCATAGATAATACATAATGAAAATGGGCTACCACGTAATACGTGTCATGAAGTACAATATCTAACGAAGAGTTAGCTAGTACAATTCCTGTAAGACCTCCCACTGTAAATAAAAAAATAAAACCAAGAGCTCATAAAAGAGGAGTTTCTCATTTAATGGAACCTCCATGAAGAGTAGCTAATCAACTAAAAACTTTCACCCCTGTTGGAATGGCAATAATTATCGTTGCTGATGTAAAATAAGCTCGTGTATCAACATCCATTCCCACCGTAAATATATGATGAGCTCACACAATAAAACCAAGAAGACCAATGGCTATTATAGCCCACACTATACCTATATGACCAAAAGGTTCTTTTTTACCTGAATAGTACGCTACAACATGAGAAATCATACCAAAACCTGGCAAAATAAGAATATACACCTCAGGATGACCAAAGAATCAAAAAAGATGCTGATATAAAATAGGATCCCCTCCTCCAGCAGGGTCAAAGAAAGAAGTATTTAAATTCCGATCTGTTAAAAGCATAGTAATAGCAGCTGCTAAAACAGGAAGGGATAACAAAAGAAGAACAGCTGTAACAAGCACTGATCAAACAAACAGAGGTGTCTGATACTGTGTAACTGCAGGTGGTTTCATATTGGTAATTGTTGTAATAAAATTAATTGCCCCTAGAATTGAAGAAACACCTGCCAAATGAAGAGAAAAGATAGTTAAATCAACGGAAGCACCAGCATGAGCCAAATTACCCGCTAAAGGTGGGTAAACAGTCCAACCTGTTCCTGCCCCAGCTTCTACTCCTGACGATGCTAAAAGAAGTAAAAAAGATGGCGGAAGAAGTCAAAAACTTATATTATTTATTCGAGGGAAAGCTATATCAGGAGCCCCAATCATTAATGGAACTAACCAATTCCCAAAACCTCCAATTATTAAAGGCATAACTATAAAAAAAATTATTACAAAAGCATGTGCAGTGACGATGACATTATAAATCTGATCGTCGCCCAAAAGAGCGCCAGGTTGACTTAATTCTGCCCGAATAAGAAGACTAAGAGCTGTTCCTACTATGCCAGCCCAAGCCCCAAATACAAGGTAAAGGGTACCAATATCTTTATGATTGGTTGAAAAAAATCAGCGGGTAATTATCACAGGTAGGGTGGCTGAGAATAGCGGTGGATTGTAAACCCACACACAGAGGTTATAGCCCTCTTCCTATCATCAAGCCTTGGAGTGTTAACACGTCAGATTGCAAATCTGAAGAAGCAGATTAAACGTCTGCCGAGGCTTATCCCCCTCCCCCAAAAAAGGGGAAAATAGACAGACGCTCATTGGTTAGAGCACTTAGCTGTTAACTAAGAATTTAAAGGATCGAGGCCTTTCTGTCTAGTATAAGGTCTTATCTTAATTAAAGAGTTTGCTTTGCATGCAAAAAATGTGGGATAGTGTCCTGCAGACCTTAACAAGGACTGGAGGACTCTCACCCCCACTAAGGGCTTTGAAGGCCCTTGGTCTAACTTTAGCCTAAGTCCTTACACAAAAAACGTCAAAACCCCAGGCCCTAAAGGTAACAACATAACAGTAATTGTTACAAAAACTGCCAAAGGAAGAGTAAGACCAACCGGTGGTGATAAAGACCAAGAAATTGTAGAATTAATATTACTAGGAGGAGTGGTAAGTGTTAAAGCGTAGGAAATTCGAAGATAAAAATACAAACTCAAAAGTGAACTAAGAGCAGTAATTGAAGCAATAAAAGGTAAATCTTGCTTTACTAATTCTTGAAGAATCATTCATTTTGGAAGAAACCCCAATAAAGGAGGAAGTCCCCCTAAAGAAAGTAAAACTAAAGGAGTGATGATTGTAAGTACAGGGACTTTAGCTCAAGACATAGCCAGTATATTAATAGTTAAAGCAGAATTAATTTTAAAGACTATAAAAACTGAAAAAGTTATTAAAATATAAATTGCTAAAGTAATTAATGCTAACTGTTGATTAAACTGCATAATTAAAAGTATTCAACCAAGATGCCCAATTGATGAATAGGCTATAATCTTACGCAACTGAACTTGATTAAGACCACCCCATCCTCCTACTAACGTTGAAATAACACCTATAAATGTTACTAAACTTGAATTTAAAGGTATGATTTGACATAATAAGATGAAAGGGGCCAATTTTTGTCAAGTAGATAAAATTAATCCTGTAGTCAGATCCAATCCTTGAAGAACCTCAGGAAGCCAAAAATGTACAGGAGCAATCCCCATCTTTAAAGCCAAGGCCATAATAAAGATACAAGCAGGAAAAATATTTAATTGAAAATTAATATCCCATTGTCCTGTTAGTCATGCATTTATTGTACCTGCAAATAAAATTAAGGCAGCTGCAGCTGCCTGAACAAGAAAATATTTCGTTGTAGCTTCTACAGCCCGAGGGTGATGATGTTGGGCTATTAAGGGTAAGATAGCCAAAGTACTAATCTCCAAACCCACCCACGCCATTAGTCAATGAGAACTAATAAAAACGAGAATGGTGCCTAAACCCAAACTTAACATAAAAGTAAATAAGACATATGGATGCATAAATAAAGGAAGGATTTTAACCATCATATTTGGGGTATGGGCCCAAGAGCTTAATTAGCTGACTTTATTAAAAAATAGTATAAAGGTAGTACTGGAAGTTTTGAGCTTCCAAATGGGGGTTCAACTCCCTCTTTTTTAAAGGCTGAAGAGATTTTAACTCTTATGATTCACTCTATCAAAGTGATCCTTTAATTCAGGCACAACCTCTTTTTAACTTGACATATTTTTATGTCTGAGGCGGAAGCCCAGCTAATGCAATAGGCAATGAAAGATGTCATAATACTAATGCTAACGTTAATGGTAAAAAGTTTTTTCAAACCAGATGCATAAGTTGATCATAACGGAATCGCGGGTAAGATGCTCGCACTCAAAGAAACATCATAGCCAAAATACTTGTTTTAATCCCAAGACCAAAGCAAGTAGCTATAGGAATAAGGGGCATGTAAGAAGATCCTAAAAATAATACAACTGACAACATATTTATAAGAAGAATATTAGCATATTCTGCCAAAAAAAATAATGCAAAAGGCCCTGCAGCATACTCAACATTAAAACCAGAAACTAACTCTGATTCTCCCTCTGTTAAATCAAAAGGTGCCCGATTTGTCTCTGCAAGAGTAGAAACAAATCATATAGCAGCTAAAGGCCATGCTGGAAGGACTAGTCAAGTTACTTCCTGAGTGATACTAAATGTCTGAAGTGTAAAACCCCCTGAAAAAATAATTACGCTAAGTAAAATTAAACCCAAGCTAACCTCATATGAGATAGTCTGAGCAACAGCTCGTAAAGCCCCCACTAAAGCATACTTTGAATTAGATGCTCAACCAGAACCCAATGTTGAATAAACAGCCAAACTTGATAAAGCAAGAATAAATAAAACACCAAAATTTAAATCAATAATCGGAAAAGGTATAGGTATAGGGGCTCAAAGTGTAAGGGCTAAAGTAAAAGCTAAAGTAGGGGCCAAGGTAAACATAATGGGAGAAGCTGTCGACGGGCGGACAGCTTCTTTGGTAAACAGCTTTAAACCATCTGCAATTGGCTGCAATAGTCCATAAGGCCCTACAACATTGGGTCCCTTCCGCAATTGTATATAGCCCAAAACTTTACGCTCAAGCAAAGTTAAAAAAGCAACAGCAAGAAGAACAGACCCAATACAAACCAAAGGGCTGACAAGGGTGCTGATTAACGAGACATTCATTATTAAAGAGAGGACTTGAACCTCTATGTAAAGGGCTTAGACCTTTTGCACTCAACCATTCTGCCACTTTAACCCATGTCTTCTAACAGTTTATTTATAGGCACTTCCGCATGTTGCGATAGTATATAAAAACATATGACTTTTGGTTTAACTTACATATATTGATTAATACGTTCACTTAATTTAACCAATACATTAACCTTTTATTACTTTATTTATAGTATAATATAGTGTATTATTTATGTCATAAATAATATTACAAAACAAACTACATTAAATTATTCAACTAGAATGTTCTAATGAAACAGCTTTATGAGAATCAAGAATAATATTGTAATTTTCTATATGTGCATCCCACAGTCTGTACTTGTACATCTCTAGAGTATTATTTGTATAATGTTAATTATTCATGCAATATTCTTTCAAAGGACAAAAATTGCTTACAGTTATTTAAATATATACAACAAGTATCAACAAGAAGACACTATTCCCTGTTTTAAACATAAATCTACTAATATGTATAATTAAAATATTTTATAAAAGACATTAAATATCTCACAACATAATTATAGTATAACACATAAATTTTAAAACCAAAACAATTGGAATAGCCTCACTAAGTATGCTTTAAGAACCAGATGTTTAATCAAAACTCAACATAATAAAGACATGTAATGGACTTAAAATGTAGAAACAAGTAAATATACGTGGGAGACAATAATTACAATTTTTACGCTCAATATAGCAGCAATGTTCTAAAAGAAAACATGCAAGAAGCTAAATCTTATCTCATCTTTTAGTTGTTTGCCAGGACTTTCCCCGCTTTTCCCCCCAACAGCGGGGAAAGTGTATATAAACCTCAAGTTATATAAAAATTATATAACATTTTGGTTTAATTCACATTATGCTGATTAAGCCATACAGGTAATTAATACGTTCACTTAATTTAACCAATACATTAACCTTTTACCATTAAAGTTATCTAATGGCATATTATTAATCTGCCATAAATATTCCTGCAAGCATACATTAAATCACCCGCTAGACTTGCTCTGTTAGAAACACGTTCTTATGAAGGTCAGGGACAGTAATTGTAACTCCCCATATTAATGCACGTTTCCTGGCATTCAGCCTAGTTTCACGGCCATATAAACATTACAACACATGACTTGCACTTTTGTCCATCTCTATATGGTGGTATTCATATAATGATAATCGCTTAGCATGCCGAGCATTCTTTCTAAGGGGCAAGGGTTATCTTTTTTTTTCTCCATTCATTAGGCTATTCAGAGTGCATACAATAAATATCAATAAGGGCGTACTATTCCTTGCTTTCAAGTACAGGCTAATAATGTATTAAAAACATTATGTGAAGTATACATTAAACTATTTCGCGGGCATAATATATAAAATTTGGTCTAGAAAATAAAATTAAACTGGGATGAGTCTAAATATATTTAACCCCCCTACCCCCCTTTTCTTCAATTTCTGTTAAAACTTATATTACACAAACCTTATAGAATAGGACTTTCATTTACATTCTTAATTCAAAACTTACTTGTTAGCCAAAGGTACAATCCTCTGTTTTCTAGTATATTAACTTCTAGAACTTTAGCTGCAACACTAACATCTCATTTTTTCTGAGAATTTTAAGTCCCCTTTAACTGTTTTATTAGACTTCAGCAGTTAGGAGAAGGGCATACATTAAGCATGGGCCCCCTTTTTTAGGTCCTTTCGTACTGTAAAAAAGTTTTTTATAGATAGAAACCGACCTGGATTACTCCGGTCTGAACTCAGATCACGTAGGACTTTAATCGTTGAACAAACGAACCCTTAATAGCAGCTGCACCATTAGGATGTCCTGATCCAACATCGAGGTCGTAAACCCCCTTGTCGATATGGGCTCTCAAAGGGGATTGCGCTGTTATCCCTGGGGTAACTTGGTTCGTTGATCGGTTATACCGGATCATAAAGTCAAATATTCTGTTACTTGGAGTATGGGCTCTGAGTTCTAGAGACAATGTACCCAGTCTACTTGGGGGTTAAGTTTTTCCCCAGGGTCACCCCAACCGAAGACACTTCAATAAATGCCACTAAGTTTATACTTATATTTTTAGATTCCTGAACATGGCTTATCTTAGGTCTTAAGCTCCACAGGGTCTTCTCGTCTTATATTAATATCCCCGCCTCTGCACGGGGAAGTCAATTTCATTGACTGGAGAAGGGAGACAGTTGAGCCCTCGTAATACCATTCATACAGGTCTTCATTTAAAAGACAAATGATTACGCTACCTTCGCGCGGTTAAAATACCGCGGCCGTTAAACATATAGTCACCGGGCAGGCGAGACCTCTTATATTAGTGAGACAAGAGGCGATGTTTTTGGTAAACAGGCGAGGCTCTTGTTTGCCGAGTTCCTTCCCTCTCTTTTAGTCTTTCCTTATTACATACCTGTGTAGGATTAACGATTTAAATTAAGTACTTTTCTTGTTATTATATACTTATAGCCCTCTAAGATTGGGGTCGGGTAATCGTTGGCGGAAGGTCCGTTCCAACTTACACACATGTTAGGAGAAAAATTAAATTTTTCTTATTACTCATTTTAGCATTATTACTCTTATGGGTGCATAAGATAACCTGATCTAAAAGTAGGGATAAAGACTTAATGTCAGTATATATGGATATTGTTTAATTTGAGCTTTAACGCTTTCTATTAAGATGGCTGCTTTTAGGCCCACTTATATTAAATTCCTTAAGAAATATGATCTTAATGCACCTACTAAAGTTGTTTCTTTCGTCAAAAGAGCTGTTCCCCTTTTGACTAACTCCTTTATTTTCCTTGTTCTTTTCTAGCAACACGCAAAATGAAACGGGAAACTTAAAGGGCTGAACTCCTATTCATTTATCAGGTAACCAGCTATTACTGCGCTCGATAGATCTGTCACCTCTACTTAAAGATCTTCCCACTCTTTTGCCACAGAGACGGGTTCGCCCTTATAGGCTGTCTTGAAGTAGCTCGCTCAGTTTCGGGGACACAAACTAAAGGTCTCTTTGCTTGTTAGTACTCGCTAAATCATGATGCAAAAGGTACGAGGTATAAACTCTGCTATTCAAAACTTAAATGATTTATTTCACTTCTCTTTCATCGTTCCCTCACGGTACTTCATCTATTGCTCTTCTTTCCTTTTTTGTCGCCCATACTAGGGGTTAAAATGTTTTAATTAATATTATTATAATTTTTTAATTAATTAATAAAAAAAATTAATGATACGGCTAGTTGCAAAGTATATCAAGATAATCTGATTTACACAGATGTCTTCTCAGTGTAAGAGAGATGCTTTATTAACTTAGCTATATCTTGATTGATCCAAGCACACCTTCCGGTACGCTTACCATGTTACGACTTGTCTCCCCTTATTGTAGAATAACACTTTAAGTAAAATTTTAAAAGATATTAAGAGAGAATGACGGGCGGTATGTACGCGTTTTAGAGCCATTTTCAGTAAGGCACTCTATTCCCTACTTACTACTAAATCCACCTTCTGTGTGGCCTATTTCAAACCACCATTCGTAATACTCTTCTGCAGAGAATGTAGCCCATTTCTTCCCACCCCATTTGCTACACCTCGACCTGACGTTTTTGGTATTACCAATTTTGCTTACTATTAATCCTTCAAAGGGTAAGCTTGCGACGGCGGTATATAGACGGCTTATGGGAACTAAGGGTGGTGAGGTTTAACGAGGATTATCAGTTATAGAACAGGCTCCTCTAGGGGGGTCTAAAACACCGCCAAGTCCTTTGGATTTTAAGCTCATGCTCGTAATTCCCTGGCGAATGGTTTGAGTGTCAAGCCATCAAATTTTACAACCATACATAGTGGGGTATCTAATCCCAGTTTGTCTTATGGCTCTCGTGGAGTCAGAACTTTGCTAAGGCTACTTTCGTGAATGTACTTAGTGATCTCGTAAACGTATAACTGCAATGAGACTATTCGGCCCTATTTTTTTATTTTCTTAACCACTCTTTACGCCGTTTTTCATCAACTTGAGCCTCTCGTATAACCGCGGTGGCTGGCACGAGATTAACCGGCCCTCTTAACCGTTACTAAGTCAAGTTTTCACTTATAGCTTAAAATTTATCACTGCTGACTACCCGTGGGGGTGTGGTTGAACAAGGCGTTATGGGCTGTTTTATACGTGCCTGATACCTGCTCCTTGTTTCCGGGCGGGATATTAAGGGCATTCGCACAGGAGTGCGGAGACTTGCATGTGTAAATATGATTAGAGTTGACAGTAAAGTCAGGACCAAACCTTTGTGCTTTCGGGGCTTTTTAAGGCCCATCCTAATAGCTTCAATATTAAACTTTATTTAAGTTACGATAGC